ATTCTAGGAATTCGTTGATAGTTAGAATAGATTCGTAGGCCAGGTCTACTAATCCGTTTTAAATTTAAAATAGTTCTAGATGGTCCTTTCCTATTCCTTCTATGCCGTAGGGTTAAAACAAAAAAATATTTGTTGTTTTCCTGATGTTTTCTCACGTTTTCGATAAAACCTTCTCGTAAAAGTATTTTAACAATGTTTTCGGTGCTCTTAGTAGATGCTATTCGAACCGTCCCTTTTCTATTCATGTCGGCATTTCGTATAGAAGTTATTATGTCAGCAATAGTGTCCCTACCCATGATAAACTTAAATTACTCTTTCCTCCCATTTTTGATATAATCAACATGTTTTTATTTCCATTTTTAAAAAATATTTAATATTTCTATTTATTTAACATAGTATTTAAAAATTCTTTAATTATGTTAAATATAAGGTATATGCGTGAGATACAATCTAATTTCATACAAATATTATGTATAATAGAACTATCATCTTATAATACCTCAGGAGCTAATGAAACTATTTTAGTGAAACTTAACTGTCTCAACTCTCGGGCAATCGCACCAAAAACTCGAGTTCCTTTTGGATTTCCTTCTTGATCAATAACAACTGCAGCATTGTCATCATATCGTATTATCATACCGTTGTCACGTTTAAGTTCTTTACAAGTGCGTACAATTACAGCTCTGATCACTTCTGATCTTTCTAGAGGTGTGTTTGGTAATGCTTCCTTGATCACAGCAACAATAATGTCACCGATATGAGCATATCGGCGATTACTAGCTCCGATGATTCGAATACACATTAATTCTCGAGCCCCGCTGTTATCGGCTACATTCAAATGGGTTTGAGGTTGAATCATATCATTTTGTAATCTGTTCTTTCAATGCAAAGAGTGAAGGAAAAAAAAGAAATATTGTTTGTCCAAAAAAAAGAAACCTGCAATTTTTCCCCAAGACTTTTTTGATTATGGATCTACGTTCCTATTTATCCCGAAATAATGAATTGAGTTCGTATAGGCATTTTTGAGGCCGCTATTGAAATAGCCTTTCTGGCTATATTTTCTGCTACTCCACCCATTTCATAAAGTATTCTACCTGGTTTAACGACAGCTACCCAATATTCGGGGGATCCTTTCCCCGAACCCATACGTGTTTCTGTAGGTCTTACTGTAACTGGTTTGTCTGGAAATATACGTACCCATATTTTTCCACCACGCCGCACATTTCGTGTCATTGCTCGTCGCCCTGCTTCTATTTGTCTAGATGTGATCCAAGCCGGTTCAAGTGCCTGAAGAGCATATTTACCGAAAGAAATACGATTGCCTCGATAAGATATCCCTTTCATTCTTCCTCTATGTTGTTTACGAAATCTGGTTCTTTTGGGGTTATAGTTGATGATTCTTTTTCAATTCCATCTCTACTACAAAACCGGACATGAGAGTTTCTTCTCATCCGGCTCCTCGCGAATTAAAGGATTCAATTTGAATGAAAATATACTTTTTTTTGGACAAACAATATTTCTTTTTTTTCTTTTTCAATAATATACATAATGTCTTTTTTTTATAACGAATCGTTTTTTTGTTTTGTCTTTTATCATATTGGATCAAACAAGATTGACTAATCTAAAAAAACCTTCGCGGGCGAATATTTACTCTTTCAATATCTATTTCCGTTGTAGGGTTAGCTCATAATTTCTCGGAAAAAATGAATTGGCCTCGGTTCGTTCCGCCATCCCACCCAATGAATTATTCGGATTCGTTTTTCAATAGAATCCTATGTATTCATTGGTTCCGTCGTTCCCATCGCTTCTCAATTAATGGTTAGGTTTGAATTCTACAATGGAGCTCTCATGAAATTTGTTCTTGAGTCAATCTTCTCAGTCTTTATTGGCTCGAGGCTCTTTATTTTTTTTATGAACAGATTTATCTAGTTATGGGTGAATCAGTATTGATGCGTTCTAACACTGCCTTTTCTGAGATGACTCATAAACCTTACATATATTGGAATGGGTGATATATCATTGATATTCTTTTTCTTTCTTTCTCTCACCCTTCCATTTATCTGCATACTTTTCTATCAAAATCAGATTGGTTTTTCTTTTGTTTATGCAAATAAAATTCAGCTGCTACAATGATATGACCAATATATCATATCTTGACTGGTTTTTTGTATCCAGATAATGCGAAGCAATGAGTTGGTTATTAGTTCTATAGTTATTAGTTCATAGTAGGGGTCGGTCCATGGATTTTTTGAATCCTATCCTCTAAAAAAAACCAACGAGTCACACACTAAGCATAGCAATTATATAAACTGATCAATCCAATTTTTATTCAACCCTATAGAATTGAGAATTGCTCATTTTTTATTTTTAAGAGAAAAAGAATGAAAGGAAAGAGGTTATTGTTTTTTATTCTATTTTTCAATGAATATAGTATAAAGACAAGTAAAGTATTCTTATTCCTCTTCTATAAATATCCAAATTTTGATGCCTAATACCCCAT